CTATCTATTTGCATATATCTTGCATATATCAGTACATACCTTACCTATTTATATATATACAAGATCTAAATACAAGATAAGATCTAAGACTAAACAACTCAATGCTTCTATTGTTGGATCCATAATTAATCCTATGGATCCTTAGGATTGGTGGATCATTTTATATTCCGTAGTTTCGGACCATAGATCAAGCCAAGGGTCACAACTCCTTCTACCCATCCTGTATATTGTCCCTTTCATTCCGTGTTGCAATAGGCACTTAATATTCTATTATACGAGATTCTACGAAAATGAATTCTTCATAGGAGGGAGCAAATATTTATCTTTTCGATGAGAATTTGTACATGACATGGGAGAAACCCCTCTTTAATTGAAGAAAAGGTTCCATCATATATAGTGAATTGATACCCCGGATTCCCAGAATCATTTCTTTCAATGCTCACTCGTTATTAGTTAATGATCCTAGTAATTGGATCTATATGCTTATTCCGATAGGAAATGAAATAGTAAAATGATTATTCATCGAATGACTATTCATCTATTGTATTTTCAAATAGGGGGCAGGAAGGCTCTATGGAAAAATGGTGGTTCAATTCGATATTGTCTAACGAGGAGTTAGAACACAGGTGTGGGCTAAGTAAATCAATGGACAGTCTTGGCTGTCCTATTGGAAATACCAGTGGAAGTGAAGACCCCATTCTAAATGATACGGATAAAAACATTCCTAGTTGGAGCGATAGTGGCAGTTATAGTTGCAGTAATGTTGATCATTTTTTAGGTGTCAGGGACATTTGGAGTTTCATCTCTGATGAAACTTTTTTAGTTAGGGATAGTAATGGTAACAGTTATTCCGTATATTTTGATATTGAAAATCAGATTTTTGAGATTGACAATGATAGTTCTTTTCTGAGTGAACTAGAAAGTTCTTTTTCTAGTTATCTGAATAATGGGTCTAAGAGTGACAATCGCTACTATGATTGTGACATGTATGATACTAAATATAGTTGGAATAATCACATTAATAGTTGCATTGATAGTTATCTTCGTTCTGAAATCCGTATTGATAGTTACATTTATAGTTATATTTGTAGTGGTGAAAGTATAGGTGGTAGTGATAGTGGGAATTCTAATATAAGAACTGGCGATAATGACAGTGATATAGGAGAAGGATCGAATGATTTCGATATAAATCAAAAATACAGACATTTATGGGTTCAATGCGAAAATTGTTATGGATTAAATTATAAGAAATTTTTTAAGTCAAAAATGAATATTTGTGAACAATGTGGATATCATTTGAAAATGAGTAGTTCAGATAGAATCGAACTTTCGATTGATCCGGACACTTGGGATCCTATGGATGAAGACATGGTCTCTATCGACCCCATTGAATTTCACTCGGAAGAGGAGCCTTATAGAGATCGTATCGATTCGTATCAAAGAAAGACAGGTTTAACTGAGGCTGTTCAAACAGGCATAGGTCAACTAAACGGTATTCCCATAGCAATGGGGGTTATGGATTTTGAGTTCATGGGAGGTAGTATGGGATCCGTAGTAGGCGAGAAAATCACCCGTTTGATCGAGTATGCTACTAATAGATCTTTACCTGTTATTATGGTGTGTGCTTCTGGAGGAGCACGCATGCAAGAAGGAAGTTTGAGCTTGATGCAAATGGCTAAAATATCTTCCGCTTTATATGATTATCAATCAAATAAAAAGTTATTCTATGTATCAATCCTTACATCTCCTACAACCGGTGGAGTGACAGCCAGTTTTGGTATGTTGGGAGATATCATTATTGCTGAACCCAATGCCTACATTGCATTTGCGGGTAAAAGAGTAATTGAACAAACATTGAATAAGACAGTACCCGAGGGTTCACAAGCGGCTGAGTATTCATTCCATAAGGGCTTATTTGATCCAATCGTACCACGTAACCCTTTAAAAGGTGTTCTGAGTGAGTTATTTCAGCTACACGGTTTCTTTCCCTTGACTCAAAATTAAAGTAGAGCACTAGTACTAGGCTCAGTTATTTGTAGCGAACTTTAGTTCATCGCAATCAAAGTCCAAATAAGAAGAATGGGGTTTTCTTTGGTGACATAAGTTCTATAGTCAGAAGTTTCGGATAATGACTTTTTTGATTTTTATTTTCTCCAGATTTTTTATCCTACCCCTATTGATGATTAGAAATCAGGAACCCTCTATAAAATAAAGAGGAGAAAAGAGTGAATTCTTCCTTCCGCGGAATAGAATTGGGAAAATGAAAAGAATTTCATGTTCCCTTCCTTCTTACGTATTAATATATAGAATAATGAAAATCTATAATAGAAATGTTGCATATTTCTATATCTATATCTCCCGAGAACCTCCTTTTTTTTTTACTATGAATCCCTGTTGGATCGGATTCTAACGAATCCTTAGGGAACTCGTAAGAAACTCTTTATTATAAGATAAGGACGGGAGAACAAGAATAAAAAAGCGGATTATCATACATATATTTTGTGTAGAAAGATGAATAGGTACACTTATTTAGTTCTACATTCCTTGCACTTATTATATACTTATAATAAATATACTTATCATAAGATATATTTCTAACAAGTACAAATATTAAATCGAGGCACCTATTCTATGACAGATTTCAATTTACCCTCTATTTTTGTGCCTTTAGTGGGCCTAGTATTTCCGGCAATTGCAATGGCTTCTTTATCTCTTCATGTTCAAAAAAACAAAATTGTTTAGATCCGATGGGATCAAATCTCATCAATTTATTTTAACACTTGGACTTGGATCATAATACAGATATCTTTTAGTGGAATAGGGTACGGTACGACATGTGACTCCCTCCGAGCACAAATAAAAAAGCTGTTATTGTTATGCATGCAGATCCATGATATATGGATAAATGCATGTATATTATATGTGGGTATAGCTGTTTTTGTTTTCAAATAGATCAGCGAATATCTGAAATAGAAAGTCAATGTATCTATATGTATGTAGATATACATAGTGGGATCATATGAAGGGGATGTTATTATTTTATATCTAACCAATTCGATGAATTACTCCTAATGGTTTACATCATAATAGTGCTAGTTGATGAGAGTTACTTCGGGATCAAAACAAAAAAAAGTAAAGTCAAATTCATTTGGCTTATTCTATTCTCTCAATTCCAATAGAATGCAACTGGATCGAGTATGAACTGGCAATCCGAACGTATATGGATAGAACTTATAACGGGGTCTCGAAAAACAAGTAATTTCTGCTGGGCCTGTATCCTTTTTTTAGGTTCAGTAGGATTCTTATTGGTTGGAACTTCCAGTTATCTTGGTAGGAATCTGATATCCGTATTTCCCTCTCAGGAAATCCTTTTTTTTCCCCAAGGAATCGTGATGTCTTTCTATGGGATCGCTGGTCTGTTCATTAGTTCCTATTTGTGGTGCACAATTTCGTGGAATGTAGGTAGTGGTTATGATCTTTTTGATAGAAAAGAAGGAATAGTGTGTATTTTTCGTTGGGGATTTCCTGGAATAAATCGTCGCGTCTTCCTTCGATTCCTTATGAGAGATATCCAGTCAATCAGAATGGAAGTTAAAGAGGGTCTTTATCCTCGTCGTGTCCTTTATATGGAAATCAGAGGCCAGGGAGCCATTCCCTTGACTCGTACCGATGAGAATTTTACTCCACGAGAAATTGAACAAAAAGCTGCTGAATCGGCCTATTTCTTGCGCGTACCAATTGAAGTATTTTGAAATGAACTGAAGAATGAATGCTTTCTCCGCATGAGGGAAGGAACTCAGGAATCCCCTTTTTAATATAACTGAAGTTTCTTCGGAACGTTTATTCGAGCAAAACATGTTCGATTCTATTTCCCCCGTTCCGTTGGTAATACCGTTGTGTTGTGGCCCATAGAATAAAGCAGGCGGACGAATACGGAACAACCATAATAAGAAGCTATTTTTATCCACCAAAACAAAAACTCTTTTTTTTACATATGGAACTAAACTCAATTCTTTCATACTAGTAACAAATCTAATAAGTATGTATTCATCACACATATCAGAACATTTCGGAATACAGTATAGAATTCATCTTTTTAGGACCAATATTTTGAATTGATACGTTAGATACAGATGGATCGTATCTCGTAAATTATCTCTCTTTCGTCAATCGATCTTTCTTTTTTTTTATCCTTTCTTTTGCTCCTTGATGACCAAACGATTGGATCTCTCATAACTATTCAATTTCTCTCTTGTTTTGCCACCCATTTCGGATTTCATCATCAATATTCTTCAGAAATATCCCCTCAATTATTCCTGGGCTGTGGGTAACCAGTGAAACATTTCGAAATAATTGATTGATCCAGGGGGAGTTCTTTCGTCTCGAAATCCGAATAATATTCATTACTTCAAGTGGTTTTTCGGGCATTCATCGAAAGGAACAAATGAAGATACAATTGGTTCGAATTTGACCAATTGAGATATCTGGGAACTTGATTATTTCTTCATTCGAAACGGACCTTTATTCTATTTCTATATTCTTTCTAGATCCAAGGACTAAACAATTCAAAAAAAAAAAGAAGGAATAGATCCGATCCATAGGTTCCATACCTTGTTATAGAACTCATGCTTCATAGAAATATCGGATCAGATAGAGTCGGCGAATGAAGCAGTTTCATTAACAATTTACAGAACAGATTAAAAGTGCCAAAAAAGAAAGCATTGACTCCCCTCCCATATCTTGCATCTATAGTCTTTTTGCCCTGGTGGATCTCTCTCTCATTTAATAAAAGTCTGGAACCTTTAGTTACTAATTGGTGGAATACAAGGCAATCCGAAACTTTTTTGAATGATATTCAAGAGAAGAACGTTCTAGAAAGATTCATAGAATTAGAACAACTATTCCTGTTGGACGAAATGATAAAGGAGTACCCGGAGACACAGATACAAAAGCTTCGTATAGGAATCCACAAAGAAACAATACAATTGGTCAAAATGCACAATGAAGATCATATCCATATAATTTTGCATTTCTCGACAAATATAATCTGTTTTGCTATTCTAAGTGGTTATTCTATTCTGGGTAATGAAGAACTTGTCATTCTTAATTCTTGGGTTCAGGAATTCCTCTATAACTTAAGCGACACAATAAAAGCTTTTTCTATTCTTTTATTAACTGATTTATGTATCGGATTCCACTCGCCCCATGGTTGGGAACTAATGATTGGTTCGGTCTACAAAGATTTTGGATTTGCTCATAACAATCAAATTATATCTGGTCTTGTTTCCACCTTTCCAGTCATTCTAGATACAATTTTGAAATATTGGATCTTCCATTATTTAAATCGTGTATCTCCTTCACTTGTAGTGGTTTATCATTCAATGAATGAATGAAGAACTCATTTGATCTGCCGATATCAATCAAATCCGAATGTTACTTCGTACATAAACAAACCATTTTTAATCTGACTCACTCTTTATACTTCTACCCGTCTAAGGGATTCCCCCTCCAGTACAATGGCAGAATCGTGGATAGGGAACTATACTAGCTACCTACCTAATTTATTGTAGAAATTTCCGGGATCAATAATTGGACCATGCAAAATAGAAATACCTTTTCTTGGGTAAAGGAACAGATGACTCGATTCATTTCCGTATCGATCATGATATATGTCATAACTCGGACATCTATTTCAAATGCATATCCCATTTTTGCGCAGCAGGGTTATGAAAATCCACGAGAAGCAACTGGGCGTATTGTATGCGCCAATTGCCATTTAGCTAATAAGCCCGTGGATATTGAGGTTCCACAAGCTGTGCTTCCTGATACTGTATTTGAAGCAGTTGTTAGAATCCCTTATGATATGCAACTGAAACAAGTTCTTGCTAATGGGAAAAAGGGGGCTTTGAATGTGGGGGCTGTTCTTATTTTACCCGAGGGATTCGAATTAGCTCCCCCCGATCGTATTTCTCCCGAGATGAAAGAAAAGATAGGCAATCTGTCTTTTCAGAGTTATCGCCCCACTAAAAGAAATATTCTTGTGGTAGGTCCTGTTCCTGGTCAGAAATATAGTGAAATCGTCTTTCCCATTCTTTCCCCGGACCCTGCTACTAAGAAAGACGTTCACTTCTTAAAGTATCCCATATATGTAGGTGGGAACAGGGGAAGAGGTCAGATTTATCCCGATGGGAACAAGAGTAACAATACAGTCTATAATGCTACAGCAGCAGGTATAGTAAGCAGAATAGTACGTAAAGAAAAAGGGGGGTATGAAATAACCATAGCTGACGCATCGGATGGACACCAAGTGGTTGATATTATACCTCCAGGACCAGAACTTCTTGTTTCAGAGGGTGAATCTATCAAGCTTGATCAACCATTAACGAGTAATCCCAATGTGGGTGGATTTGGTCAGGGAGATGCAGAAATAGTACTTCAAGATCCATTACGTGTCCAAGGTTTGTTGTTCTTCTTGGCATCTGTTATTCTGGCACAAATCTTTTTGGTTCTAAAAAAGAAACAGTTTGAGAAGGTTCAATTGTCCGAAATGAATTTCTAGATCCACGGATTCATCAAGCTGGTAAAAATAGCCGAATTGTTGTGATCGATGCAATTATGTATGATTCAAAAAAATAATGGAAAATGTTTTGCTTGCTTTGTTTATACTGTTTTTCTGCGAGATGCCGGAAATTGCTTGTATCCCATTCCTAGCAATAGTATGTATATTGCGAAGAAGACTACTTGATCCCCCCTTCTTTTTTTCAATCAAAATGGGAGTGTTGTGACTATGCTAGGCCTCCCATTGGCAGATTGTAAATGCCATGTAATGCATCAATAGTTTTTTTGTACCTAATAGAATCGAATTCTAATAGATAATAGGCATAAGTAGGAGGAGAATACACGCGGATAAATGAAAAGAACAAATGATTCTAGGAGGGATTACTCGTCTTCCTAATCTTCCACACAAGAAAAGGGTGGAAAATTCCTTTTCTTGTGTGGAAATAATAATGATTCTTGATCCTGTTCGTCAAAGATTACTATTTATTTGATTTTCCAGTTCTATCGGAACTCGTTTGTTTCGATTCATAAGAAGTAGTGGACAAACAAAAAAAGGGGTGGGAGTAACTTACTGAGCAAATAAAACTTCTTCAATGAACTTATAAAAAAAAGTAAAAAAAGAAAATTTTAACTGTGATGAGATAATCAATAAGGATTGGGATATGCGCAAAAATCCAAGATTTCATCTTTTCGCCCGGAGCATTAAGAGTCTTTTTTTTGCTTGAAATTTTCTTTTTTCTTTTTCTAGAGTCAGATTAGTATCGAAATGATTTGCAGGATGTCTCATCTATAGAAATCCATATTGTGTCATCCAGAAAATCAATTGATTCCTTCTTTCTTCTTGCTTCGGGGGAGTCCCTCCATACTATGGAGGAACAGATACTATGAATCAATCAATGGATTCAATTCTTCAAAAACATCATCAGAAACAAAGGAGTGGAG